TTACCTACTCTTACTTAACGGTCAAAGCAAACCGTTTCATTCCGAATTAAAGAATTCGGAATGAATCAAATCTCCCCAAGTAGGACTTGAACCTACGACCAATCGGTTAACAGCCGACCGCTCTACCACTGAGCTACTGAGGAACACCGGTAAATTCGATCTCATAGAGTTCTATTCCTGTTCTCAACCCATCATCAATATGAGCTCGAAGTTTCCTTTTTTGTAACTCGTCGAACTTCTTCGTAGTGGTTCCGTTCCATGCCTCATTTCATAGGGAACCTCAAAGTGGCTCTATTTCATTATATTCTATCCATATACTAATTCCATTCATTGAATATCCCCATCTTTGGTGTCATTGAGATAAGAGATGTCGTTTCCAGTCTATCTCTTTGTATTTCGATATCTATAGAAATAGATAGTTGAAAAATTATAATCATTATGATAATCATTATCAAATAAATTATATAATAATCAAATTCATTATAAAATAAATTATATAATAATAAATAATCAAATCATTATCATTATAAAATAATAAATAATCAAATCATTATCATTATAAAATAATAAATAATCAAATCATTATCAAATCATTATCATTATAAAATACATTATATAATAATCAATAATCAAATCATTATCATTATATAATAATAATCAAAAAAATGCAATAGAAAATAAACAAAAAGAGAGAAAACAAACAAAAGGAGAAGTTAACAATGATTTTTCAATCTTTTGTGCTAGATATAGTATCTTTATGCCCGAAAATAATGAATTCGGTCGTCGTGGTTGGACTCTATTATGGATTTCTAACCACATTCTCGATAGGACCCTCTTATCTCTTCCTTCTTCGAACTCGGGTGATGGAAGAAGGGACCGAGAAGAAAGTATCAGCAACAACTGGGTTTATTACGGGACAGCTCATGATGTTCATATCGATTTATTATGCGCCCTTGCATCTAGCATTGGGTAGACCTCATACAATAACTGTCATAACTCTACCGTATCTGTTATTTCATTTCTTTGACAAAAATTCCAAACACTTTTTGAATCGATACAAGAATCCAAAATCAATACGTAATTTTAGTATTCAAAGAGTATTCCTTAACAATCTTCTTTTTCAGTTATTAAATCCCTTTTTTTTTCCAAGTTCAATCTTAATAAGATTAGTGAACATTTATCTCTTTCGATGCAACAATAAATTGTTATTCTTAACAAGTAGTTTTGTTGGTTGGTTAATTGGTCACATCTTTTTGATGAAAGGGATTGGATTGATATTAGGCTGGATACGGCAAAATAATTCGATAAAATCGAATGTACCTATTCGATCTAATAAGCGTTTTATGTCAGAATTTAGAAATTCTATGTTTCAAATATTTGTTCTTTCCTTATTTATTACCTGTTTATACTATTTAGGCAGACTACCGCTTCCTTATTTTTTTACTCAGGAAATGCGAGAAATTCAAGAAAAGAGTGAAATTGGAAAAATCGATGTTGAAAGAAATTCGGAAACGGCAGGAACTAAACAAGAACAAAAAAGATACATCGAAGAAGATCTTTCTCCTTATCTTTTTTCGAAAAAAGATAAGAATTTGGACAAAATAGAGAAAGAGAATGATCTCTTAGGATTTCAAAAACCTCTTGTAACTATTCTTTTCGATTATCAACGATGGATTCGTCCATTGCGATATATAAAAAATGATCGATTTGAAAATGTCGTAAGAAATGAAAATTCACAATTTTTTTTTCATATATGTCAAAGTGATGGAAAAGAGAGAATATCTTTCACGTATCCACCCAATTTATCAACTTTTCTGAAAATCATGGAAAAAAAAATGGATCTCTTCACAAGAGATAAAATCTCCTATAATGAATTGTCTAATTCTTGGAGCTCCACTAATAAAGAAAAAATAAAGAAACTAAGCAATGAATTTTTTAAAAGGGCAAAAGTTCTAGATAAGGAATTTCGTCCTCTAGATGTATTCGAAAACCGAATTAGATTGTGTAATGATGATACGAAAACAAAATACTTAACCAAAATATATGATCCTTTCTTGAATGGACGCTTTCGTGGACAAATTCAAAAATGCTTTTCACCATCAATTAAAGATGAAACTTACACAACAAATTACACTTTGATAAATAAGATTCATGGTATCCTTCTTTATACTAATAGTAATTATCAGGAATTTGAACAGAAAATAGATCCATTTGATAGAAAATCATTATTAACTGAAATTGGTTTTTTTTTTAACTTAATCAGTAAATTTTCGGAAAAATCAGTATCAAGTTTGAATTTTGACGGACTTTATTTATTTCCAGAACATGAACAAGTAAAAATGTATTTCGAAGAAAAAAAAAGAAAAAAAAAATTCTTATTCGACGCAATTAGAACTGATCTGAACGATCAAACAATTTTAAATAGAAAAAAATCTATTGGAATAAACGAAATAAGTAAAAAAGTTCCTCGATGGTCATACAATTTAATCGACGAATTGGAGCAACTGATGGCAAGAACAGCAAAGAATGCTCAGATTCGTTCCAGAGAAGCCGAACCAAGAATTTTTTTTACTACAGATTCAGAGTATGAGAATGAGGGTAGTCGTCCTAGTATTATTGAAAATACTGAAAAAAAAAAAACTGAAGTCGCTTTACTACATTATTTACGCGAACCGGATTTTTGCCGAGAAATAATCAGAGGATCTATACGCGCTCAAAGGCGTAAAACAGTGACTTGGAAAATCTCTCAAAAAAATCCCCACTCCCCCCTTTTTTTGGACAAAAAGCGATTCTCGTTCTTTTCTTTTGATGATATTTTCGAATCAATGAAAATCTTTTTTATGTCCAAAAATTGGATGCAAAAAGAGACAGAATTTGAAATTTCGGATTATACAGAAGAAAATGAGATAAAAGAGGAGAGAGAAAATGAGAAGAAAGAGAAGATAGAAAATGAGATGAAAGAGGCGCAAAAAGAAGAAGACGAGAGAACACTTAGAGAAACGGCAGAAATCTGGGATAGCTTTCTATATGGATATAGTCGACCAATTAGAAGTTTGTTATTAATAACCCAATCGATTCTTAGAAAATATATTATATTACCTTCATTGATAATAGCTAAAAATATCGTTCGTATACTATTATTTCAAATTCCTGAATGGTCAGAAGATTTTAGGGATTGGAAAAGAGAAATGCATATTAAATGCACCTTTTATGGCGTTCCACTATCTGAAAAAGAATTTCCAAAAGACTGGTTAACAGAGGGTTTTCAGATAGGGATCTTATTTCCTTTTCGTCTGAAACCTTGGCACAGATCTAAGGCTAAGGTACGATCCACTGAAAAAAAAAACGTGAAAAAAAAGAGCTTTTGCTATTTAACAATTTGTGGAACACAAGTCGAATCGCCCTTTGCTGATCATATCCCAAATCCATTTTCATTTTTTGATCCCATTTTTAAAATAGTAAAAAAAAAAATGAAAAAAAAATTGAAAAATAGTTTTTTTCTAGTTCTAAAAGTTTTAAATGAAAGACAAAAAGGTTTTTTAACCATCTCAAAAGAAAGAGGAAAATGGACCTTCAAAAGTATTCTTAAAAGTATTCCATTTAGATTCAAAAAAATAGATGAATTGAGTGAAAGCAAAAAAGATTCAACAATCAGTAACAATAATCCAATGATTTACGAATCACCCGTTGTAATTCAATCTATTAATTGGACAAATTCTTCATTGACAGAAAAAAAGATAAAAGATCTTAACGTTAAAACAAAGACAATCATAAACCAAATAGAAAAAATGGGGGAGGGTATAACTTCAGAGAATAATTTTAATTCGAACAAAACAACTTATGATGCTCAAAGATTCGAATTACAAAAAAATATTTTACAGATATTAAAAAGAAGAAATGTTCGATTGACCCGTAAATCGTATTCTTTTTTAAAATTTTTCATGGAAAGGGTATACATAGATATTTTTCTATATATCATTAGTATTCCTAGGATCAATGTACAACTTTTTCTTGAATCAACAAAAAAAATGATAAATGAATCCACTTACAATAAAAAAACAAATGCGGAAAGAATTGATAAACAAAATCAAAGTATAATTCCATTTATGTCGATTATACACAAATCTTGTAATATTACGAATACGAATTCAAAGAATTCTTGTGATGTATCTTCTTTGTCACAAGCATATGTTTTTTTTAAATTATCACAAAGCCAAGTTATTAACGCATATAAGTATAAGTTAAGATCTGTTTTTGAATCTCATGGAAGATCTTTTTTTCTTAAGAATGAAATAAAGAATTATTTTTGTAGAATACAAGGAATATGTCATTCCAAATTAAGCCATAAGAACCTTCCCGATTCTGTAATGAATCAATGGACAAATTGGTTAAAGGTTCATTATCAATATGATTTACCTCAGAGCAGATGGTCTAGATTAGTACCACAAAACTGGAGAAATAGAATCAATGAACATCGTGTGGCTCAAAATAAAGATTTAACCGAATATGATTCAGATGAAAAAACCCGATTAATTCTTTACAAAAAACAACAAGTAGACTTAGTAAAATTAAAAAAAAAATTTAAAATTAAAAAACAATATAAATATGATCTTTTGTCATATAAATTTCTTAATTATGCAGATAATAAAGAATCATATATTTATGGATATAGATCACCATTCCAAGCAAAAAAAAAGCAAGCTATTTCTTATAATTACAACACACAGAAAAAAGAATTTTTGGATATAACGGGCGATATCTCTATCAACAATTATATAGCAGAAGATACTATTATAGATATGGAAAAAAATATGGATAGAAAGTATTTTGATTGGATGGAAATGAATGTAGAAATATTAAATCATTCCATATCGAATCCTAAATTTTGGTTCTTTTTGAAATTTTGGATATTATATGATGCATATAAGAATAATCCTTGGATCATACCAAGCGAATTCCTTTTTTTCCATTTTTATGGAAAAAATGTTAGTAAAACTAAAAACTTTACTGGAAAGAAAAAAAGAATAGATGATATTTTGAGCTCATCGAAAAAAAAAAAATCTCTTGAATTCGAGTTAGAGACGGGAAATCCAGCAAAAGAAGAATACGCGAGTCGAGTCGATCTTAAATCATCTTTCTCAAACCAAGAAAGAGATTTCTCAAATCAAGAAATAGATTATGAAAGATCAGACAGGAAAAGGGTGGATAAGAGTATAAATAAAAAGGAATACAGGAAAAATATAAGGATAGAACTGGCTTTCATACTAACAAAGTATTTGGGTTTTCATTTGAACTTTCATACTTCCTTAGATGAAAGAATAATGAATAATATCCAAGTATATTGTCTCATGGTTGACTTGAAAAAGAAAAAACAATTTGTTATAGACTCTATTCAAAGGGGAGAGCTAAGTCTAGATTATTTGGTGATTCAAAAGAATCAGAAGGATTTCACTCTTACAAAAGAGGGAGGAGATAAAGAATTGATGGAAAACAAAATATTTTTTGTTGAACCAGTTCGCCTGTCTAGAAAAAACTATGAACAATTTTTTATGTATCAAACCACAAGACTCTCTTTGATTCATAAGAGTAATCGCCAAATTAATCAGGGAAACCCCGAAAAAAGTCGTCTTGATAGAAAGAATTTTGATAAAAACATTCCAAGAACAAGAGATCAAAAGATAACAGAAAATAAAGAAAAAAATCATTATGATTTGTTTGTTCCTGAAAATCTTTTGTCCGCTAGACGCCGGAGAGAATTGAGAATTCTAATTTGTTTCAATCTTAGAAATAGAAATAGTGCGCATAGAAACACAATATTTGACAATGAGAATAAAATAAATAATTGCTGTCAAGTTTTGGCTAAAAATAAAGATCTTGATAGAGAACAAAAAAAACTAATGAATTTCAAATTATTTCTTTGGCCTAATTATCGATTAGAAGATTTAGCTTGTATAAATCGCTATTGGTTTGATACCCATAATGGAAGCCGTTTCAGTATAGTAAGGATACATATGTATCCGCGATTGAAAATTCGATAATCTGCATTTATCTTCTATTTCTCATAACATATCTGATAACAGATCTGTTATCTGTTTGTTATGAGAAGACAAATATATATATATATAATATAATTTTATATTATATATATATATATAATCAATAATATATATATAATATATATATAAAAAAAGAAAAATTTAAATATATAAAATAAATGCGCACACGCATTGTGGCATTGATACTAATTCAATGATGTATCCATTAGATCGAAAAATGAATCAACAAAATAAATCGTTTTATTGGATTTGAAGTATACAGTAGAATTTTTTTTGTGAATCCGTAAATATAGTATTTTTAGAACTATTCATAAATATAGTATTTTCGATTTGAATTGCTTAATTTAATAATAATAATTAATTTGATTTGAAAAAAAAAAAAGAAATTAAGAATTCTTAAGTAAATTAAGATTTTTTATATTCCAAAATTCAAAATTAGTGTCATTACTATTACTGATCAATAAAAATATCTAAAAATCTCTATCAAAAAAGAGGGGGAGAGGACAGCTTTCATTTTATTTTATGATAAAAAATTCATTTATACCTGTTATTTCACAAAAAAAAGAAGAAGAAAACCCCGGATCAGTTGAATTTCAAGTATTCAATTTCACTAATAAGATACGAAGACTTACTTCACATTTTGAATTACACCCAAAAGACTATTTATCTCAAAGAGGTTTACGTAAAATTCTGGGAAAACGGCAACGACTACTGTCTTATTTGTCAAAGAAAAATAGAATACGTTATAAAAAATTAATAAATCAGTTGGGTATTCGGGAGTCAAAAATTCGTTAATTTCAAGAGTCATTTTCAATTATTCGATTTATTAGATCTTGAATTTTGATGAACTTTTTTTTTAACGATTCATGGAAGAATGAATCGAGGAAAAACAACCTATGAATGTCCCAGCTACAAGAAAAGATCTCATGATAGTCAATATGGGGCCTCACCACCCATCAATGCATGGTGTTCTTCGACTTATTGTTACTCTGGATGGTGAAGATGTTATTGATTGTGAACCAATATTGGGTTATTTACACAGAGGAATGGAAAAAATTGCGGAAAACCGAACAATTATCCAATATCTGCCTTATGTAACACGTTGGGATTATTTAGCTACTATGTTCACAGAAGCAATAACCGTAAACGGACCGGAACAATTGGGAAATATTCAAGTACCAAAAAGAGCCAGCTATATCCGAGTAATTATGTTGGAGTTAAGTCGTATAGCTTCTCATCTACTATGGCTGGGACCTTTTATGGCAGATATTGGTGCACAAACCCCTTTCTTCTATATTTTTAGAGAAAGAGAATTAATATATGATCTATTTGAAGCTGCGACAGGTATGAGAATGATGCATAATTTTTTTCGTATCGGGGGAGTAGCGGCTGATCTACCTCATGGTTGGATAGATAAGTGTTTTGATTTCTGCAATTATTTTTTAACAAGGGTTGTTGAATATCAAAAACTTATTACGCGAAATCCAATTTTTTTAGAACGGGTTGAGGGAGTAGGTGTTGTTGGTAGAGAAGAAGTAATAAATTGGGGTTTATCAGGACCGATGCTTCGGGCTTCCGGAATACAATGGGATCTACGTAAAGTTGATAATTATGAATGTTACGAGGAATTTGATTGGGAAGTTCAATGGCAAAAAGAAGGAGATTCATTAGCCCGTTATTTAGTTCGAATTGGTGAAATGATGGAATCCATAAAAATTATTCAACAGGCTTTGGAAGGAATTCCCGGCGGGCCATATGAAAATTTAGAAATCCGCTGTTTTGATAGAGAAAAGGAGCCAGAATGGAATGATTTTGAATATAGATTCATTGGTAAAAAACCGTCTCCGACTTTTGAATTGCCGAAACAAGAACTTTATGTAAGAGTTGAGGCTCCCAAGGGAGAATTAGGAATTTTTCTAATAGGGGATCAGAATGGTTTTCCTTGGAGATGGAAAATTCGTCCCCCGGGTTTTATCAATTTGCAAATTCTTCCTCAATTAGTTAAAAGAATGAAATTGGCTGATATTATGACAATACTAGGTAGCATAGATATCATTATGGGAGAAGTTGATCGTTGAAATGATAATTGATACAACGGAAGTCCAAGATATCAATTCTTTTTCCGGATTGGAATCTTTAAAAGAGGTCTATGGAATTCTATGGGTACTTGTACCTATTTTTATTCTTGTATTGGGAATCACAATAGGTGTACTAGCAATTGTATGGTTAGAAAGAGAAATATCTGCAGGGATACAACAGCGTATTGGACCCGAATACGCGGGTCCTTTTGGAGTTCTTCAAGCTCTAGCAGACGGAACAAAACTACTTTTCAAAGAGAATCTTATTCCATCGAGGGGAGATATTCGTTTATTCAGTATCGGACCATCCATATCAGTCATATCAATTCTACTAAGCTATTCAGTAATTCCTTTTGGCTATAACTTTGTTTTATCCGATTTCAATATCGGTGTTTTTTTATGGATTGCTTTTTCGAGTATTGCTCCCATTGGACTTCTTATGTCAGGATATGGGTCAAATAATAAATATTCCTTTTTGGGTGGTCTACGAGCTGCTGCTCAATCAATTAGTTATGAAATACCATTAACTCTATGTGTCTTATCAATATCTCTACGTGCGATTCGTTGAAACAGAAAAAGCTATTCGATGCTATTGCTACGCTCCTTTCTTTATAGTACTTTATAGGAAAGGGGTCAAAGAAATTGAATAGATACCTTCATTATCCTTATTTTTTCCAAATTTGGATTGAAGAACTAAATCTGATAGTTATATGAGTGAAATAAAACAGCTTCTATTGAATCTAATTTAAGAATACTATATGACTTAAAGTTAAAAGATAGTATGATGATTTGAAATGGCAGTAAAAATATTGAGTCTCATTTTCTATGTATAAGAATTAAGTGAAATAAAATTATAACCAGAAGAGGCCGTTTAACCCAAGATTGGATAATTAGTCATCCTGTTTTGAAGCGGACTCAAAAGACCAACCTTATTGAGTTTTAGTTACCATTTGTATGAATTATCATAGATGTATTAACAGAAATAAGGGGTTAATAAAAAAATGAGTGGATGGTTAGAAACACCAAGATACACAAAGGATTAGTAACACAGATTTTGTAAATTATCCAAAAGACAATTTACGCATAATAGAAAAAGAATACTAATTGGGGCTTTAAGTTGGTAGAAAAAATCAAGCAATACTCCCCACAATTCCGATCCAGAGTATGCTCCCATCCACTGATTAAATAAATTACTATCAGGAACGAAAAAATCCTTTAAGATTTATTAAGTCCCTTTTTCATAGCACAAAAAAGAAGAATAGGAACGAAAAAAACACAAGAAATCAAAAACGAAAAGGAGATAGCTTTTTCGTTTTTGATTTCTTATATCCATATTCATGGAGATAGAATTCATGTCATAATTAAGAAACTAATGTGTAATTCTTTTTCGTAATTGAAAACGATGGGGTTTATTGATAATTCTAAAAGAGTATTTTATTGAAGAATTCAGTTATTACTCAACAAATTAAAATTTTTATTTTTAAGGGATGAGATCAATTCAGAAGTACCTTTTGTATCTTTTATTAAAATTTCTCTTTCTTATTTAATTTTTTATTAGAACAGACAGAATTGAATTGGTCTAATTCAGAACCGTCCGATAGATTTGAATCTTATCTATCTTAGGGACAAGAGAAGATAAATAATCGGCCCGGTCCTTAGATTTACTTAAGGCTTTCCAGGAGCCGTATGAGGTGAAAATCTCATGTACGGTTCTGTAATAGAGATGATAACAGTAATGTTATCATCGACTAGGATTATCTAATAGTTTAAGTACAGTTGATATAGTTGATGCGCAATCAAAATATGGTTTTTGGGGATGGAATTTATGGCGTCAACCTATGGGTTTCATCGTTTTTCTAATTTCTTCGCTAGCAGAATGTGAAAGATTACCTTTTGATTTACCCGAAGCGGAAGAAGAATTAGTAGCGGGTTATCAAACAGAATATTCGGGTATCAAATTTGGTTTATTTTACGTTGCTTCCTATTTAAACCTATTAATTTCTTCATTATTTGTAACAGTTCTTTACTTGGGCGGTTCGAATATCTCTATTCCGTACATATTCGTTTCTGAGTTTTTTGAAATAAATAAAACATATGGAGTTTTTGGAACCACAATTGGTCTCTTTATTACATTAGCTAAAACTTATTTGTTCTTATTCCTTTCTATCATAACAAGATGGGCTTTGCCTAGGCTAAGAATGGATCAATTATTAAATCTTGGATGGAAATTTCTTTTACCCATTTCTCTCGGTAATCTATTATTAACAACTTCGTCTCAACTGTTTTCACTGTAAAAGATTAATCTTCTATATTCATAACTTGTCTCAAATAAGAGAAAGAAATAAAACAAAAATATTCATAGATATTTACGATATGTTCCTTATGGTAACAGGGTTCATGAATTATGGTCAACAAACAGTCCGAGCTGCAAGGTACATTGGTCAAAGTTTCATGATTATCTTATCTCACGCAAATCGTTTACCCGTAACTATTCAATATCCTTATGAAAAATTAATAACATCGGAACGTTTCCGCGGTCGAATCCATTTTGAATTTGATAAATGCATTGCTTGTGAAGTATGTGTTCGTGTATGTCCTATAGATTTACCCGTTGTTGATTGGAAACTGGAAACTGATATTCGAAAGAAACGATTGCTTAATTACAGTATTGATTTCGGAATCTGTATTTTTTGTGGTAACTGTATTGAGTATTGTCCAACAAATTGTTTATCAATGACTGAAGAATATGAACTTTCTACTTATGATCGTCACGAATTAAATTATAATCAAATTGCTTTGGGCCGTTTACCGATGTCAGTAATTGATGATTATACAATTCGAACAATTCAAATAAAAAAATAAAATTTTTTATAATTTATAATTAAATACAATTCTTATAAAAAAGAAAAAAATCATATTCTATATAATATATAATAGAATAATATAATATTCTATATAATATAGAATAAATATATAGAATATATATAATTAAATTTGGATAATATTATTAAAAAAATTAAAAAAATATTATAAAACAAATGAATAAAAATTCTATTAGATATTTGATTTAAAATATCCTATATTATAGAAATCTATTCTTAAATAGATAAATATATTATCTAATTATCTATAATTATTATATATACTTTAGTTTTAGTATAGTTTCAAACTACTCTTTCATATAAAGAATCGAATGACATTGATCATATAACTGTACCTATATCAATTCAAACTCCTTAGGATTTTTTTTATTCAATGCGAAATTGAAGTATATAAACTTTTTTTCCTGGTCATATCAATAAGGTCATGAAATTTCGATTTCTTTGTCTTTTTTTTACATATAATGGATTTGCCTGAAACGCTACATGATTTTCTTTTAGTCTTTCTGGGATCGGGTCTTGTATTAGGAAGTCTAGGAGTAGTATTACTTACCAACACCATTTTTTCTGCGTTTTCGTTGGGACTGGTTCTTGTTTGTATATCTTTATTCTATATTTTATCAAACTCCCATTTTGTAGCTGCATCACAGCTACTTATTTACGTGGGAGCTATAAACGTTTTAATCATATTTGCTGTGATGTTCATGAATAGTTCAGAATATTACCAAGATTTTCGTCTTTGGACCGTTGGGGATGGAATTACTTTGATGGTTTGTACAAGTATTTTTGTTTCACTAATAACTACTATTCCAGATACATCATGGTATGGAATTATTTGGACTACAAGACCAAATCAGATTATTGAGCAAGATTTGATAAGTACTAGTCAACAAATTGGAATTCATTTATCAACAGATTTTTTTCTTCCATTTGAACTCATTTCAATAATTCTTTTAGTGGCTTTAATAGGTGCAATTGTCGTAGCTCGCCAGTAAGAAATCTTTACAGAACTAACAATATAAATACAGATTCCATTTTCTTGAATTTTCGCACATTGATTTCTGTCGAATTTTATGTAAAGTGAAAGAGTTTTTATGTAGAAACTCATTTTTTTATTACCGATATTCTTTTGTTCCAGACTTGTTCTATTCTTTAGTCAATCGAATCTGTAGAATTGTTGTTCATATTGAAATGAATCAAAATTGATAAGGAGTTGGTCAATGATGCTCGAACATGTACTTGTTTTGAGTGCCTATTTATTTTCTATTGGTATCTATGGATTGATCACAAGTCGAAATATGGTTAGAGCCCTTATGTGTCTTGAACTTATACTGAATGCAGTTAATATGAATCTCGTAACTTTTTCTGATTTTTTTGATAATCGCCAATTAAAGGGAAATATTTTTTCCATTTTTGTTATAGCTATTGCAGCCGCTGAAGCAGCTATCGGACCGGCTATTGTTTCCTCAATTTCTCGTAACAGAAAATCAACCCGTATCAATCAATCGAATTTGTTGAATAAATAGTATTAATCATAAAAAGTAGAATTGAGAATAGTGTAATATTTATCAATTCAAATTAGCATGTCTGCTACACTACTTATGATCATGTTTGTGTTTGCGGAATCATAAGAAATCAAAGTATCCTGGTCCTCTTCTCTTCCTTCTTATAAATTTATTTAGACGTCTATTTTGATTAGCAAAATTCTGACAAATCATTGATTCATCTGGTGTATAAATATATGATTCATTTACGAGTTTACTAGATCGATAATTTTCATTTTTAATGTTCAAAAATTAGTATAGATACAATGTCACATTCAGTAAAGATTTATGATACATGTATAGGATGTACTCAATGTGTCCGAGCCTGTCCCACAGATGTATTAGAAATGATACCTTGGGACGGATGTAAAGCTAAGCAAATAGCTTCTGCCCCAAGAACAGAGGACTGTGTTGGTTGTAAGAGGTGTGAGTCCGCCTGTCCGACGGATTTCTTAAGTGTTCGAGTTTATTTATGGCATGAAACAACTCGAAGTATGGGTCTAGCTTATTGATACGTTTCAAAAAACACCACACGAATACGTTTTTTTACTGGCAAAAACCCGTGCTCAAAATAAAATAGAAAAGGTTTTTTTCTATTTTGAGCGCGGGCTTTTCTGGCCCAAGTGTATCTTATTTTTATCACGAATTATTTTCCTTGGTTAACAATAGTTGTCGTTTTGCCAATAGCCGCAGGTTCCTTAATTTTCTTATTTCCTCATAGGGGAAATAAGGTAATTAGGTGGTATAGCATTTGCATATGCTTAATCGATCTCCTTCTAACAACCTATGTATTTTGTTATCATTTCCAATTGGATGATCCACTAATGCAACTGACGGAGAATTATAAATGGATCAATTTTTTTGATTTTTATTGGAGATTAGGAATAGATGGACTTTCTATAGGACCTATTTTACTGACGGGATTTATCACCACTTTAGCCACTTTAGCGGCTCAGCCGGTTACTCGAGAATACCAATTATTCCATTTCCTGATGTTAGCAATGTATAGCGGTCAAATAGGACCATTTTCTTCTCGAGATATTTTACTTTTTTTCATCATGTGGGAATTGGAATTAATTCCCGTTTATCTACTTTTATCCATGTGGGGGGGAAAGAAACGTTTGTATTCAGCTACAAAGTTTATTTTGTACACTGCGGGAAGTTCTGTTTTTTTATTAATGGGAGTTCTGGGTATCGGTTTATATGGTTCTAATGAACCAACATTAAATTTTGAAACATTAACTAATCAATCGTATCCTGTGGCGCTGGAAATAATATTCTATATGGGATTTCTTATTGCTTTTGCTGTCAAATCGCCGATTATACCCTTACATACATGGTTACCAGATACCCACGGAGAGGCACATTACAGCACTTGTATGCTTTTAGCCGGAATCTTATTAAAAATGGGAGCATATGGGTTGGTTCGAATTAATATGGAATTTCTTTCCCACGCTCATTCTATATTTTGCCCCTGGTTAATGATATTAGGTTCTATTCAAATAATCTATGCCGCTTCAACATCTCTTGGTCAACGTAATTTAAAAAAAAGAATAGCTTATTCCTCGGTATCTCATATGGGTTTCCTAATTCTAGGAATTGGTTCTATAAGCGATACTGGACTCAACGGAGCCATTTTACAAATCATATCTCATGGATTTATTGGCGCTGCGCTTTTTTTCTTGGCAGGAACTAGTTATGATAGACTACGTCTTCTTTATCTTGACGAAATGGGCGGAATGGCTATCCCAATGCCAAAAATATTCACGACTTTTACTATCTTATCGATGGCCTCTCTTGCATTGCCAGGCATGAGCGGTTTTATTGCAGAATTGATAGTTTTTTTTGGAATAATTACTAGTCAAAAATATCTTTTAATGATTAAAATACTAATTACTTTTGTAACAGCAATTGGAATGATATTAACTCCTATTTATTTATTATCTCTCTTACGGCAGATGTTCTATGGATATAAGTTTTTTAATACACCAAACTCTTATTTTTTTGATTCTGGGCCGAGAGAATTATTTATTTCGATTTCTATCCTTATACCCGTAATAGGTATTGGTCTTTATCCGGATTTCATTTTCTCATTCTCGGTTGACAAGGTTGAAGCTATTCTATCTAATTTTTGATAGACAGTTTTCGTGAATAAATGAACAAAACCAATAAATCAAAAAGAGAAAGAAACCCGTTGTACAATGAACAAAAGATTTTTCCGTTAGATTCACTTAAAAAAATAATTCGAATTGTAGTCGAATATGTTTGTTGTTTGTGAGAACCCCTTGAATCATTACATTACTTGATTTAAAGGGTTCTCGATGATTTATGTATGAAAAGTTTAATTTATGGGAATTCTATAATATATATATAGATATATATATGCTTTCTATATCTTTATTTCTCGGGTTCTTTACTCATTTTAATTCAATTAGATCAATTAGATGTAAATGAACCATAACTATGTAGTCCTATTCCTAATAGATTGATCCCCAAATAACATATCCAAATTATAAGAAATCCTATAGAGGCCACTATTGAAGAATTTACACCTTCCAATTTTTTATTTTTTCTAGTATGTAAATAAATCGCGAATATGGTCCAAGTAATAAAGGCCCAAGTTTCCTTTGGATCCCAATTCCAATATGATCCCCATGCCTCGTTAGCCCATACTGCTCCAGAAAGAATACCTATCGTTAAAAAGAGAAAACCTAGACTAATAATACGATAACCCCAACAATCCAATTGTTGAATAAATTGAGATCTGTAATAATTTCTAGAAGAAGAAAAAGAAGTTTTTCGTAAAACATTGTTTCTTTCATTCATATTCATGTATTTGATTTCAGCAAAATCAAATGATTCATTTAAAGAATCCAAATTCTTGGTAAAAGCAAGAATTTGGATGACTTCTTGAAACGTAATGACTAAAATAGCCACTGATAATAATGATCCACATAAAAGAGCGGCATAGCCCAATATCATCATACTTACGTGCATCATTAGCCAATGGGATTGTAGAGCGGGTACTAATATTACGGATTGATGCATTTTGGTTAAAAGACCCGAAGTAGCAAAGCCTTGGGTAAAAATAACACTTGGTGCAATTATTGTACTTAAATGGTTTTTATCCTTTTTAAAAAAAGGAACCATATGAAAAATGGAAAAACCCCATGAAAGAAAGATTAAAGATTCATATAAATCACTAAATGGTAAATGGCCCGAAAAAAACCAACGAGTAATTAACAATCCCGTTACACAGAAAAAAGTTATTATGATGGCTTTTTTGGACAAATCATATAATCCTACGATTTCATTGACTAATAAGGTTATCAAATGAATTGAAATCACAATTGATATGACCGAAAACGATATATGAGTTAATATATGCTCTAAAGTTGAAAATATCATATATATAATATAAATAAATATCTATAATGAAAATAAAAAAGGTATGAATACTAGGAATAGAAATCCTGAATTGAATTCATTATAGGACTTATTCTTTTAAAATATAGGATGGGATGTCATGCCGCCACTCGGACTCGAACCGAGATGCTCTAGCACTGCTTCCTAAGAGCAGCGTGTCTACCAATTTCACCATAGCGGCTTACTCGAAATCATAATAACCTATTCATTAGTCAATCGTCGAGATTGAAAGAATCAATTAAAGTGCAATATTTATTTTATTTAGTACACTATAATAATTTTATATTAACGATAAGTATAGTAATTGATTATTATAATTTTATATTAATAATTAATATAAAATTAATCTAAAAAAATCTTAAAATAAAAAAAGAGAGCATTTCTATTTCAATACGAATTTGTATTCTTGTTCTTTTTTCATTTCGAGTGTGAGTTTTATAATCTAACAACGGGGAATGGTTTTGTTTTTCGTAGTTTACACTTTTTGTAATTCAAAAACAGCAACGTTGAGACTGGAACTATCTAGTTCTGACTTCAATCCAGGAATGGAAAAGAACATTTTTTGTAGTTGTTTATGACTCGTTTTTTAGTTATTTCATTTGCTGACTCTAAAGAAATGCATTTCCATTTTTTCAATGAAAGAAAAACAGTTAATTTAAATATCTAAAATTTAGCACTCCATTCAAAAAATTAGAAAGATTATATATATTTAGAATATATTATATATATATAATATATTCTAAATATATATTCCATATTAGTATTAAAGAATACTCTTTGAATCGAGCTAATTCAGATTATTCCAACATTATTATTTGTTTTTGTTTTTGTTACAAAAAAAACTTTTGGAGTTCCCTGTAAAAATAGATCGAGCTAATGAAAAGGCTTTCAATGCTGTCCGATATCCCTTTTTTTTCCAAAAAGTCTTGCGAATTTTTTTTTTTGATATAGAAGTGCGCTTTTTTGGAACTGCCATTCAACTAAGATCATTTTTTCATTGCTATAGTTCGATGTGAAAGACATTTATTCTGTAAATGAAAACGAATTTTTCTTTAATTAATTAGCCATATGTCTTATCTATCTGAATTCCCTCTTTTTTATGTTTGTTTTCTAAAACATTGAATATGAGAAACCTTTTCCAAACATAGAGATCTTTTTTTATTGTAATGTAAAATAATCAATTAGTTCATTTTTGAACTAATGTTTCTGAATAATACAAAAAGTATTATTTTGGGGGGTCATGTCATATGAATTGTTTTTTCTGATTTATATCAAAAGAAACGAATGTTCTTAGTTTTGGTGTAATTATTTATCCTCACTCTATAGATAAAAATTTTTTTTTTACAAATTTCGTATTTATTATTATTTATTTTATTATTTATTAATAAATAATAAAATTTTTCATTTTTACTAACGTAGTAATTCTAAATAGTAATTTAGTAATAATAATAATTTTTATTTTTTTCACTAGGAATTCAATTTCGTTATTGGCCCATTTTTACTTTGTACTTTGCAATATTGGAAGTATTGTGCAAAGATTCAGAATATCAAATTCTATTTATATATCCACGTTTTTTATTAACCGAACCCTTTACAAAAGAGATAAAACAAACGAATAAGAAACAAAATTCATTAAGAATCAAAATCCTTTTTATTCTTTATTTTTTTTTGTATGGAATATACACATCAATCTTCATGGATCATACCTTTCACCCCACTTCCAGTTCCTATGTTAATAGGGGTAGGACTTCTACTTTTCCCCACGGCAACAAAAAATCTTCGCCGTATGTGGGCTTTTCCTAGTATTTTCTTGTTAATGATAGTTATGATTTTTTCGATCGATCTGTCTATTCATCAAATCAAGAACAGTTCTATCTATCAATATGTATGGTCTTGGACTATAAATAATGATCTTTCTTTAGAGTTTGGCTACTTGATCGATTCACTTACTTCTATTATGTCACTATTAATCACTACTGTTGGTATTCTGGTTCTTATTTATAGTGATAATTATATGTCTCATGATCAAGGATATTTGAGATTTTTTACTTATTTGAGTTTTTTTAATACTTCAATGTTAGGATTAGTTACTAGTTCAAATTTGATACAAGTTTATATTTTTTGGGAATTGGTTGGAATGTGTTCTTATCTATTAATAGGTTTTTGGTTCACACGTCCTATTGCGGCAAATGCTTGTCAAAAAGCGTTTGTAACTAATCGTGTAGGGGATTTTGGTTTATTATTAGGAATTTTAGGTCTTTATTGGATAACGGGTAGTTTGGAATTTCGGGATTTATTTCAAATATTCAATAACTTGATTGATAAGAATGAGGTTAATATTTTTTTTGTTACTTTGTGCGCCCTCTTGTTATTTTGTGGCTCAGTTGCGAAATCTGCCCAATTCCCTCTTCATGTATGGTTACCGGATGCTATGGAAGGGCCTACTCCTATTTCTGCTCTTATACATGCAGCTACTATGGTAGCAGCTGGAATTTTTCTTGTAGCTCGACTTCTTCCTCTTTTCATAGTTATACCCTCCATAATGAATGGAATAGCTTTGATAGGTATAATAACAGTAGTATTAGGAGCTACTTTAGCTATTGCTCAAAAAGATATTAAGAAAAATTTGGCCTATTCTACAATGTCTCAATTGGGTTATATGATGTTAGCTTTAGGTATGGGCTCTTATCGAGCCGCTTTATTTCATTTGATTACTCATGCTTATTCAAAAGCATTGTTGTTTTTAGGATCTGGATCCATTATTCATTCAATGGAAGCAATTGTTGGATATTCTCCAGATAAAAGTCAAAATATGGTTCTTATGGGCGGTTTAACAAAACATGCGCCAATTACAAAAACAGCTTTTTTAATAGGTACACTTTCTCTTTGTGGTATTCCACCTTTTGCCTGTTTTTGGTCCAAGGATGAGATTCTTAATGATAGTTGGTTGTATTCACCAATTTTCGCAATAATAGCTTGTTCCACAGCAGGATTAACTGCATTTTATATGTTTCGAATCTATTTACTTGTTTTTGAAGGATATTTAAACGTTCATTTTCAAAATTTCAATGGAAAGAAAAATAGTTCATTCTATTCAATATCTTTATGGGGCAAAGAAGGAAAACAAAAATTAAAAAAGAAAATGCATTTATTAGCTTTATTAACAATGAATAATAATGAAAGGACTTCTTTTTTTCGGAAGACAACATATTCACATCGAATTAATCGAAATGTAAAAAGCATAACAGGTCTTTTTATCGATAGTACCCATTTTGGTACAAAAAACATTCCTTGTTTTTATCCTCATGAATCAGACAATACTATGCTATTTTCTATGCTTGTATTAGTATTATTTACTTTATTCGTTGGGGCCATTGGAATTTCTTTCAGCCAAGAAGGAGTAAATTTGGATATATTATCCAAATTGTTAATTCCTTCTATAGACCTTTTACATCAAAATTCAAAGAATTCTGTGGATTGGTATGAATTTTTTACAAATGCAACTTTTTCGGTGAGTATCGCTTTTTTCGGAATATTTATAGCGTCTTTTTTTTATAAACCCGTTTTTTCTTCTTTACAAAATTTGAACTTATTTAATTTATTTGAAAAAAGTGTTCCTAAAAAAATTATTGCTGATAAAATAATCAATGTCATATATGATTGGTCATATAATCGTGGTTATATAGATTCTTTTTTTGAAGTCTCTTTAATTGCGAATGTAAGAAAGTTAGCTAAATTAAATTATTTTTTTGATAGACAAGTAATTGATGGAATTCCAAATGGAGTTGGTATTTCAAGTTTTTTTATGGGAGAGGCTATCAAATATGTGGGGGGTGGACGAATTTCTTCGTATATTTTCTTTTTTGTATTAATCTTTTTAGTAATTTGTTATTATATATTCATATAATGTACTATTAAACCTAAATTGGGATTATCTGCTAAGAATTATGGTAGAGCAGTTTATGAATGTCTCATCCGAAAAGCTTCCTTGACCAATTGGATAGATCAAGAAAAAAGCAGTTGCAACTGGAGTATATTAGAAATTTTTTTATCTTTTTCCCTCTTGTTTTAAGAAATTATATTAGAAATTATCTTGTCTTTTTTTTTTCTTATCTAGATTTAATAGATCTATG